TCTTCAAACTCTATTAATTCACCTGCCATTACTTCATCAAGACCATGAATACGCACAATGCCGTCGCCCACCTGAAGTACGGTACCAGTATTCACAATCTTTACTTCTCTATTATATTGTTCAATACGTTCGCGGATAATATTACTAATTTCGTCAGCTCGAAGGGTTGCCATTAGTATCTCTTTTTTATTTTTAGGAAGGAAGGGAAAAATAATACCTAAACTCTAAACTAGAGTAAAAAGGCTAATCAGTTATTCCTTCCACGGACCCGAGGATACCAATGTTAGCACTGATGGTACGAAAATGGAATTCGCTATTCAAACAACTATTCAAAGTTCCTAGAGCTCTTTGTAAGGCTTGTTCAAAAACTTGTTGTTGGACCTCATTAATTGCTCTTTGTTGTTCAAAAAAAAGAGTTTCATTTTTAAAATTTTCTAATCGTTCCAAACTATCGCAAGTAGCATTAATCAAATTTACTTTTTCTCGTTCTATCTCAGAGTATCCATTGGTTCGATACTCATCTGCTTCCACTTTCACTTTCCGTAATTGAGTCCGTGCTCTTTCGAGCTGTTCCAAGGTCCCTCTACGTAATTCTTCTGAATTTTGAATAGTACTCAAGATCCTCTGTTTTCGCTTATCTAATAAATCATTTAATGAAAGTAGATTATCTTTCTATTCATTTCACAACTCAAATATCTCTTCCCGAACCAAACATGAATCTTTCAATTCATTTGGCTCTCACGCTCAATTTTTTTCTTTTCTTTGATGGGCATTCCCATACCTTTGAATGGAATGAGCCTATCCTCTCTTTTCTGTTCGTATTTTAAAAGATCAAAACTGATCTATCTTAGGAGGACTCTTCAGACCAGACAAAAAATTTGAAATTGTCAGCAAAGTTGTTTCTTTATTTACAACTTATTAAAAAAATTCTATTGAGAAATAAGAAAGAATAGAATTCTGAACTTCATTACTTAATTCTCATTATTATGAGAATGAGATTTCCATTTTTTATCCAAAAATTTCTCTTTTTTATACAATACATAGGTTGTCAATTCGGCAGTGGATAAAAAAAAGGGGGAGAGATACCCATCTTTCCAGTAAATGGTTCAAAAGAATTTTATCCATATGAGTGTTCTACATCGGATAAATTCCAAATTCTTTGTTTTTTTCTCATTTTGAAACCATTTTGGTACTAATGTAGTGGTAGAAAGAGTACCATGCTATGCCGTGCCTGGACTTCAAAAATTTGATCTTTAACCATGTAAAAGACCTCAACATTCTTGGTTTATAGAGAATCAAAGTTCATTTACCAATTAGTCACGAAATGCTATGGTTCTTACATAGGATTTCTAAATGAAATCCCATCTGGAAGTAATTCGTCGAGATTGTGCACCCTTTTCCCTAGTTTCTGCTGTAAAAAAGAAGACATAAATCTAAAGAAAGTGCAGCCGGTGAAACCCAACCTATTCTTGAAATACACAACTCGCACACACTCCCTTTCCAAAAAAAATCAATACACTCAGCACTACACTTAGATTTATTGGATTTGTTGCTAAAATATCGGTATTAAACTCGAAACTTCCAACGGATGGCCAGTGCCCCACGAAAACAAAAGAATCGGTTATATTTTTCATATGCTCCCCCCTTATAGATAGGACTAAGAAAGAACAGAGTTCTTTTTTATGGGATTCTTTATACTTAAGAAATTGATGAAGTTAAAATTAGTTCTGAGGTCTCATGTGAATCGTTCAAAATCGCCTTTGTGGAAACACTTTCTAATAGAAAAAAAGAGAGGGGAAGAAAGCGTGTGGATCCTCAAATAAGTCCTTCCCGGAGTATTGTTTCGACAAAGAAATTGTCGAATTCTAATTTGAAGGAACAAAGGGCAAATCCAAATCAATAAAATAATAAAAGGAATAGATGCTTTTAATGTTACATTTTTCTTCTACGATAAAATTTAACATTAAACAAAAGGATTTGCAAATAAAAGAGCTAATGCCACGACTAGTCCATAAATTGTTAAAGCTTCCATAAAAGCCAGGCTAAGCAATAAAGTACCTCGTATTTTACCCTCTGCTTCTGGTTGTCTCGCAATACCTTCTACAGCTTGGCCCGCAGCAGTACCTTGGCCAACTCCAGGTCCAATAGAAGCAAGCCCTACAGCCAATCCAGCAGCAATAACGGAAGCGGCAGAAATCAGTGGATTCATGGTAAGTTCCTCGCAAAAAAAAAAGGAATGGTTAATAATACAACCAACTAAGAAATTAGTACTGATCTTTATCTACTTCTACGCCTTTTCTTGTCTATTCTTTCATTCAATGCAAAATCACAGATAAAATAGAAAAAGTACTTATAGTGAAATCTATAAAAAAAAAAAAAAAAATAGGGATAATTCCTATCTAACTAGTAAATAACATATACCCTTTTTCTTCCATAACGTAAATCACCTGCAATTTTTCTTCTATTTCATCGTATTCTGGAACCATAAACCATATTCTACAATAGAATATATCTTGCTTCCTATATACATACATATATATGTAACTATTTGCATTTGATTCTTCAACCCCCCTTTTTTCAAAAGTGAGTCAATGATGACCCTCCATGGATTCACCTATATAAGCCGCAGCCAAAGTTGCAAAAATAAGAGCTTGAATACCACTTGTAAATAATCCAAGAAGCATGACAGGTATAGGAACTACTGAAGGCACTAAAGAAACAAGAACAACAACTACTAATTCATCAGCCAATATATTCCCGAAAAGTCGAAAACTCAGAGATAAAGGTTTTGTGAAATCTTCTAGAATATTAATTGGTAAAAGTATGGGAGTTGGTTGAATGTATTTTCCAAAATATCCCAATCCTTTTTTGCTAAGACCCGCATAGAAATATGCCACTGACGTAGGTAAAGCTAAAGCAACAGTAGTATTTATATCATTCGTGGGTGCAGCCAACTCTCCATGAGGTAACTTTATGATTTTCCAAGGTAAAAGAGCGCCTGACCAATTTGAAACAAAAATAAATAGGAACATTGTTCCAATAAATGGAACCCAAGGCCCATACTCCTCTCCAATCTGAGTTTTGCTCAAATCTCGAATAAATTCAAGAACATATTCGAAGAAATTCTGACCGTCGGTCGGAATGGTTTGTGGATTCCGAACAGCTATGATGACTGAACCTAATAAGATAGCAATTACAACCCAAGAAGTGATAAGTACTTGGGCATGAATTTGTAAACCTCCTATTTGCCAATAGAAATGTTGGCCTACTTCTACACCTGATATATCGTATAACCCTTTGAGCGTTTTAATGGAACATGGCATAACATTCATATTGTACTTTAACAGAAATTCAACTTCAAAAAGGAATTATTTTGATTCAACCATCTCTTTCTCAATCCATCTGCGTTTGTTCATGAATCGTATATTGAGGGTACCGATAAATCCCATCAAAAAATACCAATAATTTGATCTTGAAACGAACTAATAGGATTCTTCATTATAAGAGAATCAACCATTTTTTATATAACTAGAACGGCCCTCACAAATTGCAGATACTAATTTGGTAAGAATCAATCGAATCGAAGCTATAGCATCATCGTTGGCCGGAATAGAAATATCCGCAAAATATGGGTCACAATTTGTATCGATTAAACAAATCGTCGGAATACCCAAAATAATACATTCTCGAAGAACCATATATTCTTCTTGCTGATCAACAATAATGACAATATCGGGCAATCCCGCCATATATTTGATCCCACCCAAATATGTTTGCAAGGTAGATAACTTTCTCTTCAACATTGCTGCATCTCCTTTAGGGAGACGGTTGAGTTTCCCCATCTTTTTTTCTGCTCTTAAGTCCCTGAACTTCTGAAGTCTTGTTTCTGTAGTAGACCAATTTGTTAACATACCCCCAAGCCATTTTTTATTAACGTAATGACATCGAGCCCTTATTGCTGCTGATGCTACTAAATCCGCTGCTTTCTTTTTGGTGCCAACGATTAAAAATTTTTTCCCCCTACTTGCTGCATCAAAAACTAAATTGCAGGCTTCTGATAAAAAACGAGCAGTTATAGTAAGATTTGTAATATGAATACCTTTACGCTTTGCAGAGATGTAAGGAGCCATTCTAGGATTCCATTTCTTAGTACCATGACCAAAATGAACTCCTGCTTCCATCATTTCTTCCAAATTGATGTTCCAATATCGTCTTTCCATTTTCCCACACTTTTTCTTTGCTTTTTTTTTTCAAAGAGATTCAGTACCCTGTGAAAGAAATAATTGTTCCGACGGAACCTTCTACCAGGATTGACCATTGATTACAAAATCTATAACTTGTTAGGAATTACGAAATTCTATTACGTAAATGATTGGTCTGATGTCTCATGAAAATTGTTTGGGGTGCAAGAACAAAATAATTCTCTATGGTGTAACAAAATATTTCTCATTTCCAAATCAAATGGATTCTTCCTTTTTATTTTCAAATGAATGTTTTTATCTTGTTTTGAACGATGTACTAATTTTCTGAACCCGGTACCAACCGGTATAATCCCCCCCAGAACAACGTTCTCTTTCAGGCCTTTCAACCAATCAATACGACCTCGTAGAGCAGCTTTTGCTAAAACTCGAGCAGTTTCTTGAAAACTCGCTTCGGATATGAAACTTTGAGTATTCAGAGATGACTTCGTTATTCCCAAGAAGATTGCCCGATAACAGATCGCTTCGTCCAAAATACGCCCTGCTCGCTCTGCTCGCGAAAATCCTATGAATTCCCCAGGTAAAAAAACATTAGACATTCCATCTTCTGAAACCAACACTTTTGATGTTACTTGACGTACAATAATCTCTATATGTCTATTATGGATCTGTACCCCCTGGGATCGATAAACTTTTTGGATCTTATTAACCAAAGAGATACGACTTTGGGCTATGGTTAGTTCAGCTCCAATCAAGAATCCCCAGGGGATCCCAAGAATCCTTTGGATATGTTCGTCCCAACCTTCAACTCTCCTTTCAAGGTTCATCGATATTGAATCAATTGAACGAACTTCTAAGATTTGTTCCACTTTTGGAAGACCTTGCGTTATGTCACCGGATCTTGATTTTTCATATATAAATGTAATTAATGTATCTCCTTCATAAAAGGGTTCCCCATAATGGCCATGAACAGTTGCTCCTGGAGTTACCAAATAGGGCTTAGCTGATCTTATAACTAAAGAGTCAACATGAACAATGCAAATTTGACCAGATTTTTTGATACGCGATCCGTATTTCAATAGATACACATTTTCACAAAGGAATTGTCCAAGGCTAATCATTGTCCATGCTTCTTCACAAGAATTTTGATGGAGAAAACACCAATTCAAATGGAATGAATTCCAAATGATGTTACCACATGGATAAGGATTATAAATCCTCCTATTTTCATCTAGCAAAAAGTATTGAAATGGAAGTACTTGAAGCACTTGGAAAGTCTGTTGAAAATTCTCAAGTAACAAGAATTTCTTTAAAAAAACTTGATTAGAAGTTCTTAAATAGGAAGATGAACAAAAATTCCCTATTTTAGGCACAATAGTACCTAAGGGACCCGAAAAATCCCTAATTGTTGCATTATTATATCTCGAAGTATTGAAGGGGCCAATTTGAGAACAATTAGATGACGACAAAATTCTGAAAGATTGGCATTCCTTATTTCGATTCGACAACGTACCAAGAGTTTCCTGATGTTGGGGAGATAATTGAATCTTCACCTTGGAATCAAAAGGATTTCTATGGATACGATTATTGTAAATCCATCCCGAACCTACCATATCATACCTTTTTACGGTATATAAAATAGTAGACTTTACTAACTCAATTCGTATGAAATCACGACGTAGACCATTTGCCCTTATTTCAACAAAAGAAGCATGAATCTCTTCTTCTTCTATAGAACTCTTTTTTTCTTGGTCCCAATTCAATACTAAGCAAGCCCGAACTAATTGAATACTTGTGTGAGAAAGTCCTCGAATTGACTTGCCATTTCCATAAAGTATATAATTAACAATTCGAAGTTGGACATTATCCTTTTCCTGCAAGAGATCCTGAGAGAAAAGTGTTGCTAAATTTATCCCATCAGCTATTTCATATGTGACTACGGGTCTAACCAAAACAAAATATTTTTTTTTTGTAGGTGTAATACGTTGGACATAGATCCAATCTTTCAATTTTTTTGATCCTTTAGAATTTTTTTTTTTCATTCCTGGTGGTATCAAAATGCCACTGTGTCTAGATATTCTATCCATCTCTCCAGGAAAATAAATATTTCCAGAAAAAATTTTAAGTTCCATACTTTTTTTTTTTTTCTCCACTCGGACTAATCCACCTACTCGACTTCTTGTATTTCTATTTAAAGCGAGTCGCGTATCTACTCCAACGATACTATTGTTCCGGACCATTATGGGCGAAGATCCGGGTAAGATATGCACTTCTTCGGGAATGAAAAAAAATGGATCGACTTTCATTTCCATTTGGTATTTTGGACTAAATTCTTTTGCTCCTCGATACTCAATGAAATCCTCTTTTTTTACCATTGAACCTATTTCGACAATCCCATATTTAGTAATTCCCGAACTGTTTCTTCTGTATCGCGGATCATCAAAATAAGCAAGAATACTATTTCTGCGCAAAATACCATTTATAGGTATTTTCATTGAAATACCAAAGCAGGGTATCAGTTTCTTTTCTCGTTCTTGATCATATTGTAAGGGAATTGCGAATCTATTTCTTCGCTTTTTCGCCAAAGAATCGTCGGAATTCTCTTGACGAATAGAAGTAGAAGGATCTATGAGATTAAAATGACCATTGGATATGATTCTATAAGGTTTTGAAGAGTCAAGAATTTCTCTCTCTTTTTTACCAAAAGTATCCAACAAGTTCAGTGAGAGATCAAAGATATATCTTTCTTCAACAAAAAAATAATTATCATTTATTTGATCTTGATCCTTGTGGAGTGAAAAAGACACTATATTAGATCTCCATAGACCTCCTGCTAATATCCATAAATGACTTGTTTTTGGCAATAGATGAACATTACTATATGAATATTCGGGCGCATGATAGCCATCAGTACTCCAGTGCATTTCTCCTTCTGATTCAGAATAAATATGCTTTCGAACCCTCTCTTTAAAATGAAAGGTGGATGTTCCGGCACGAATCTCGGCAATCACTTGTTCTGATTCTACATATTGATTATTTTGAACTAAAATCAAACTCTTTGTTGGAATATTCACATTATGTGTAATATCTCGACTCTCAATAGTTACATACAAGTTTATAAAACATATTAAAGCAGGATGCCCGTGACGGGTACGCGTGGGATGAACCAAATCCTCATCAAATTTTATTTTTCCATTAGAGGGAGCTCGTACATGTTCGGCAGTACCGCCTGTGAATACTCCGCCGGTATGAAAAGTTCTTAATGTTAGTTGAGTTCCCGGTTCCCCAATTGATTGACCCGCAATGATGCCTACGGCTTCTCCCAACTCGACCAAGTCACCATGAGTAGGGCTCCGGCCATAACATAATTGACAGATCCAAGATGTACTCCTGCAAGTAAAAGGAGTTCGAATATGTATCGGGCGTGCTCGAAAGGTTATGAATCGATTGACAAGCCCAATTCCAATATCTTGATTTCGAGTGGCAATGCATCGTAGACCAATATATATATCGTCTGTTAATACACGACCAATTAGTGTTTGGACAAAAATCTTTTCCGTCATCCCATTTTGAGGACTAACGGAAATACCTCGGATAGTGCCACAATCCTTTCTACGTACAAGAATGTGTTGAACTACTTCAACAAGTCTACGCGTGAGATATCCAGCATCTGATGTTCGTACAGCAGTATCTACAACCCCTTTGCGGGCTCCGTAGCAAGAAATTATATATTCTGTCAAAGAAAGCCCTTCGCGTAAATTGCTTTGAATGGGCAAATCAATCATTTGTCCTTGAGGATCCGACATTAACCCTCTCATACCTACTAATTGGTGTACTTGAGATGCATTTCCTCTAGCCCCCGAAAAGGACATTAGATAAACTGGATTAGAAGGATCAGTCATCCGAAAATTCGGATTCATTTCTTGTCTCAAATATTCGCTTGTGGCATACCATATCTCAATGGATTGACGTAATTTTTCTACCGCGTGTACATTCCCATAATGATGGTTTTTCTCTAAAATAAAACGTTGTTGTTCAGCGTCTTGAACTAACCATCCCTTAGAAGGTATTGTTAAAAGATCATCAATTCCTAAAGAAATAGATGTAGCAGTGGCTCGCTGGAAACCCAAAGTCTTCACTTGATCCAGGATATGCGATGTATATGCCATTCCAAAATGATCTATTAATCTGCTAATAAGTTGTTTCATAGCAGTTCCATCTACCACCTTATTGTGAAAGACCAGATCGGTCCGTTCTGCCATAAGGACCTCCATATTCTGCTGAGTAAGATTCCACAAAGGGCCCGGGCCAGTGATTCAAAAACTTCCTTTTATCCATCTTGATTCACACAGAAATTCAGAAATTATGATACCAGTGAAATTGGGGGAGACACAAATTCCCACGAGTATGGGCATCGCTAATAGAAGATACTATGAGTAGGCCCACCAAAATCCCTGTATGGCTTCTTCTATTTCTCGATAAAAAGAAAGATGACCAACAGTAGTTCGAATGTATATACAACAAATTTCTCTTTTTACACCTCCTACTATTCGATAGTGTTTATAAATCTCATTAAAATTACCAAAAGATTCATATTGAACTTCGATGGGAACTTCTCTTGATCCAAGGACGCGTTGATCTAGTCTCCACCAGAGCCATAAAGGACTATCTAAATGGATTTTTTTCTGCCGATAAGCTCCAAGTGCATCATAAGAACTAGAAAAATAAAGCTCTTTTGTATACTTACAGTCATTGTTTTCAACTCTTTCCTTTTTATAATTTCTGCAATTAGAATTATATTGATTATACCTATTTGCACAAATACCCCGCGGATTCCCGATCGTTAATACATAGAGTCCAATAAGCATATCTTGGGTTGGTACGGAAACGGGATCCCCAATAGCTGGAGACAAGAGATTCATATGAGAAAACATAAGTAAACGAGCTTCTGCTTGAGCTTCCAAAGATAAAGGTACGTGAACAGCCATTTGATCCCCATCAAAGTCTGCATTGAAGCCCTTACAAACTAATGGGTGTAAACAAATAGCACGCCCCTCCACTAAAATGGGTTGGAATGCCTGTATGCCTAATCTATGCAGGGTAGGTGCTCTATTCAACAATACAGGGTGCCCTTGCATCACTTCTTGAAGGATTTCCCATACAATGGGTTCTTTTTCCCGAATTTTGCTTTTAGCAATCCCCGTGTTAGAAGCAACATCTTGTCTTATTAGACCACGAATTACAAATGTTTGGAAGAGTTCTATTGCTATTTCTCGAGGTAATCCACATTGATGTAATGAAAGCAAAGGGCCTACGACAATAACGGAACGCCCCGAATAATCAACCCGTTTACCAAGCAGAGTCTCACGAAATCTTCCCTCTTTGCCTTCAATTACATCAGAAAATGACTTGTAAACTTTATTATGACCATCTTTCACGGGTTGTCCGCGAATCCCATTATCAAAAAGTGTATCCACGGCCTCTTGGACCAATTTCTCCTGACACATTACTAATTCCCCTGGTGTAGACCTACTTGTTGTTAATAGATCGATAAGAGTATTGTTCCGATAGATGACTCTTCTATAGAGTTCATTAATATCAGAACTCATTAGTTTACCCCCGTCTATCTGAATGATGGGCCTCAACTCAGGAGGAAGAACTGGTAATAGGCACAGAACCATCCGTTCTGGGTCTACATTTGTTCGAATAAAATGTTTAGCCAATTCTATGCGCCTAACCAAAAAATCCTTTCTTCTTCGAATTTTTTTATCTTCCCATTCATTTCCTGCGGACTCTTCATC